ACCGCCGGGTCGCGAAGCTTATCCAGGAGATGTTTTTTATTTGCATTCACGACTTTTGGAAAGAGCCGCTAAATCAGGTTCGCGTTTAGGTGAAGGAAGTATGACTGCTTTACCAATAGTTGAGACCCAATCGGGAGATGTTTCAGCTTATATTCCTACTAATGTAATCTCAATTACAGATGGCCAAATTTTCTTATCCGCCGATTTATTCAATGCTGGAATCAGACCTGCCATTAACGTGGGGATTTCCGTCTCCAGAGTAGGATCTGCCGCTCAAATTAAAGCCATGAAACAAGTAGCCGGCAAACTAAAATTAGAATTGGCACAATTCGCAGAATTAGAAGCCTTTGCACAATTCGCGTCTGATCTCGATAAAGCTACTCAGAATCAATTGGCAAGAGGTCAACGATTACGCGAGTTGCTCAAACAATCTCAATCATCCCCTCTCACGGTGGAAGAACAGGTAATGACTATTTATACTGGAACGAATGGTTATCTTGATTCATTAGAAATTGGACAGGTAAAGAAATTTCTCGTTGAGTTACGTACTTATTTAAAAACGAATAAACCGCAGTTCCAAGAAATCATATCTTCTACCAAGATATTCAATGAGGAAGCGGAAGCCCTTTTGAAAGACGCTATTCAAGAACAAATGGAACGCTTTCTACTTCAGGAACAGGTATAAAGAAATTCCTTTAAATAACTTTCTAATTTTATAGAAATAATTATTTCTATAATCTAATCTTTTATTTTATTATATATTTTTTATATTAATAATTTTATAGTAATAAAAAATTATTATTAAGAATAAATATATAAATAAATATATAAATAAGTATAAGGGTCTCTTGTTCAAATCATTCAAAATACCTAGTTAGTAGAAAAGAAATATATGGAAATCCGTCGCGTCCAATAGGATTTGAACCTATACTAAAGGTTTAGAAGACCTCTGTCCTATCCATTAGACAATGGACGCTTTTTTCTTAGTTTTGTTTTCACATCTCTTGGTCAGAAAAAAGACCATTGAGAGAATTCCAGGAATTGCGCATTCAATTCAATGATACATTCATTATCATTATATTAATAATTACATTAAATTAGATTCATTACATGAATAATTATAATTAGATCCTCTATATTATAGATTATTTAATATAGAATTTAAATAATATAATATTTTATAATAGATAAAAACTATAACTTTTACTATTAAACATATTCTAAATAGAATATAGAATTTTAGAAATATAGAGAATAAATTAATATATATAATATAGAGATATAAGCGGGTAGCGGGAATCGAACCCGCATCGTTAGCTTGGAAGGCTAGGGGTTATAGTCGACGTTGAGTCATCGTTTTTAACGTCTCTAATTCAAAACCGAACGTGAAACTTTGGTTTCATTCGGCTCCTTTATGAAAGATGGACAAATTTCACATATGTCAGATGTGAACTAAATTACAAAAAAAAAGAAAAGAAATTTCGGCCCATAACATCTATGTCAGCTTTTCTGTTTGAATGCATTCAAAACAAAACCCGCTTTATAGATGATCCCTATAGAACAGGGGGGGTTAGAACCACCCTTCTAGTTACTTCGTTCTCTATTTCTATTTGAAAGAATCCTTAGGAAAAGGATTTTGTTTCCACCGAGCTAAAACAATATAATATGTCGATGTCTCTAGTAAACCAAAGCCATTAGTTAATAGCTGTTTTGCTTCAATCTCTTTTATACAAATCATAAATTGAAGATTTAGTTACGATTAGAAATACTCCCTTCTCTATTTATCCATGGACCCCTTACTCATACTTATTCAATTGGAAATATTGATCCAATTCAAAAACCAATTATGTTTCGTAATTTCATAATCCAATTTTGTTTTTTCCAATTTCTAATTGACTCTTTTGGATACAAATCACGAGAATGTCTATTCTTCCTCGAATCTTTCATTGAGAGGTAAAAGATTAAATCCTTTTAAGAAATAAAGTTTTTGATCGGAATATTAATTAAACCGAAGGACCCCTTAACCATTTAAGGGATTAATAGAACGAATCGCACTTTTACCACTAAACTATACCCGCTACAATGTGATTATTGTATATAAATGGATCTTTTGTCGAACAAAAAAATGGGTCATAATTAAGACGATAGGATCAGAAAAGAATCATGAAAATTAGAGCGTTGATATGCTTTGGCCAAGGAGACTAATGGGATTGGGGAAAGAGGATTTATTTAAATAACTAAAAAAACACGCTTTTTTAGTTATTTAAATGAGATGGATACGTCTCGATAAAAAAAAGGCGTATGCCATAACATAAATTGTGCAAGAATAAAATAATTAAGAAATGACACTCGGATTCTATTCTGTATGATAGGAATAGAAATTGCCTTTATTATGATTGTTCTTGAAACAACAACAATCATTAATCATTTTTTTTTTTTTCAAATCAAATAAATCATTTTTTTCTATGATTCATTGGAACAAAAACGAAAGACCCGGCCCGGTCAGGACCGGGGGCCGGGCTGTGGAAGTAAAAGTAAAAAAGGATCTTGCAGACGAAAGCAAAGAGGTACTCTTTTTTTATTATTTATTTAATTTTAATTTATATATTTATTATTACTTTCTATTTACTATTTATTAATTCTATAATTTTTTTATATAAGAAATTCATTGCTATATAATTTATAGTTTATATAATATATAATATTCTTGGGGCATTAGGTGGTTATATATCTAAATTTATATTCATTGGAATAGTGGAGTTGAGATATCGCTTTCGAGCCCTTACTTTACCTAAATGAAATCACTGATTTTTATTTTATATATTGTTTTTTCTATTTTTCTATGTCTCTATAATTAGATATCTATATAATAATTATATACTGAATAATAAAGAGGTATAAAGAGAGGGCCCTTTTTCAAGTCTTACTGTTTTTGTGTAATATAATCTAGTAATTATCCTTTTTATTTCAATTTGGGGAGATGGCTGAGTGGACTAAAGCGTCGGATTGCTAATCCGTTGTACGGGTTTTTCGTACCGAGGGTTCGAATCCCTCTCTTTCCGCTTTAGTGGATGACTTGGTATTTTTTCTTTATCTTTCAATTTCTCTTTCAACGAGTCTTTTTTTTTATTTCATTTTAATTAATAGTTAAAAATGTGGAATAAATAAAATCCTAAGAACATTTTAAAATCAAGCAAGGAAAACAGAAACTTTATTGTTATTTTTTATTCTTCACTCTTCACGTCCAGGATTCCGTCCTGGATCATTAGATAGGAATCCGAAGATAAAGAGAGAAACAAAGAATACCACTACTGTGTAAACAAATAGTTTAAGAGTAAGCATTACACAATCTCCAAGATCATTTTTTTTGGAAAAAAAGATAATAGATTCTCCATTTTTATACCACATACCTTATTTTGACACCACGAAATTATTTTTCTAAATCTATAGAAATAAAAAAGAATTTTCAGAAATTCATTTGTAATATGTAATAAGAGTCAAGTCTTTCATTACCAAAAGCTTTTTCATACCCGCAATTAGATATTGCGGAGGAATCTACTAGGTTCTTTCACTGTAAAAAAGGGTCCGAATGAGGAACTGGGGGGAGCCCAGACTTATTGTGGCGATCCAAGAATTTAATTATTTGAATCGAAGGGTTATACTATAAGACTTATCTGATCTTATGAATTGTTAGAATTTTTTTTTAAGAATAAATCATGAATTTTTCTAGGACCGTATTAAAGATCTCATCGAAAACTTACAGCAGCTTGCCAAACAAAAGCTAAGAGAAAAAAGAGCAAAGGTATTACTGGCATAAAATCTACGATTGGATTCAAAAAAGCATAAGCCTCGGGCAATTTTGAGAAGAAAAAACTACTTGAAGAAAGAGCAGAATTAAGACAAATACAGATCAAACTAAAGATATTAAGCATAACAAACATTTTTTTCTTTGTTCTTGAAGATAATTGTATTTATTTTGATTGAGTTATTAATATGATGAGTTCTTAATATGAGTTATTATAATCTTATTTTTTTTTTTAATTAACCCAATCAAAAATCCTTCAATTCTCAAATCAAAAGAGAATAGACAAAACCATACTTTCATACAATATCTTAATTGAATTGTATGTAATGATCAATAAATGTCGTTTAATTCTCTATCTAAATGTCTCAAAATCCTAGCAACACTCTAATCTATTCTATATAGATTTGGACTAGAATTGACGAAGAACTACTATCAATATTAGTCTTTATTAATGTCGAATAGAAATCAAAAATGGGGCGTGGCCAAGTGGTAAGGCAACGGGTTTTGGTCCCGGTATTCGGAGGTTCGAATCCTTCCGTCCCAGAGCATACCTATTATATTATATATATCATATCAGAATATAGATTTTCTATTTTATATCAGAATAAAAGAAAGATTGCCCTTTTTTAAACAACCTTATTTTTTTTTTTTTTTTTAAGAGTAGAATAAGATTGGTTATAATCTGATTTTGCTTTCCTATAATGATTGATTCTTATATGAATTATATCTTTTTCAAAAATAAAAAATCGAATCGTGTTCAAATAACACACAGATGTAATTGAATCTATTTGTATACAGGTAAGAGGGGAGCATAGATTAAATCATATTTCTATTTAATAAGTTAGTTCTTCATAAAATAAAAATACGAGCCATGATTTAATCTGTACTTGTTTTAATTTACATTTATACAAAATAGTAATAGTCTGGAACACTCTAATAGGATTCTTTTTTTATTTAGGATTCATCATATTCATAGAATTGACGCAGTAGATAGGAGTTAAACGTCAATGTAAAATACCAATTTCAATATATGCGGCTGTCTGAATTTCATTAAAAAAAAATCAAGTTACATACGTAACATATGTCTTTTCTTTGAACCCCGTTTTTAAGTATTTTGTGTTTTCTTTTATGAAAAATTGTAAATATATGATATGTACCAATTGAGACAAAGTGTATTCATACATCTTAGTCGCTTTTCCTTAGGAAATAATTGCAGCCGGATTATTGACTCCAAGTCAAATAAACTACGCAGAAAGGGAGCGAAGACTTATATATATGTATTGTTATCGTTCTATTTCTTCTATTTCATTGATTCATTGAAAACTTTATTTTATTTCAATTGAGTTTTGTGACAATAGATTTGTTATCCCTAAATTTTAAATATTTAACTTTACCCTTTAACATAGAATGTTTCTAATTACTTTCAAAGATATTTGTTTAGTCTACCTGATAGGTATGGGGATCTTCTTTTAATTATGATTTATCAAAAAGAATAACAACCCCAAGCCTCTATTCTATCAGTCTTTATCCACCACCTCGTGAAAAACAAAAAGAATTTACATTTTTTTTATGGTTTAATCCGAATATGAATTTTTCTCTATTATTATCAAAATGCGATTTTTACTGTAAAGCCTTATTCAAATAATGTAATGATAGTGAAATAGGAAATTTTTCAATCAATTAAATATTTTTAATAATGTCTTATGAGTCCTTGGTACTCGAAGAAGTGTGAAATTGGTGAATCTATTTTAGCAAGTCACCTCAAGATGCAGATTAAAAAAAAACTTATTTGTCTTATTTATTAGTTCAATTTTTTTATATTCTAATATTTATATTTTCTAAAGAAAAAATAAAATAATATATTAAAAAAATATTTATTATATTTCTATATATTATATGGGGTTAAATTTAATTCGTGCTGATACTTCTTGAGAAATTACCCATTCATAAAAGTATGGATTACTATGTACCGAACGAACCAATGATTATTCATGAGTCCATAATGGAATCAATTACATACTGTTTACAGCAACCTACTAGGAAATGTTATGGTAAAACTTCGTTTAAAACGATGTGGTAAAAAGCAACGTGCGACTTGAGGGATATGGTCGTCTGTGGATTCTTACATCCATCATTTTCTTTTTATATTAATTAGATAGGAATGAGGGTGCTCTTGGCTCGACATCGTTTGTTCTGTTTCACTAGAACCCTCCTTTTTGAGGTCGGGGGTTGGGATGCAAATAGTACATGATCTTAATGGAGCTCGAGTAAAAAAAAGTATTGATTCATTTTTTAAGGGAACGGGTCTAGGGTTAGTGTTAATTAATAAGTTGAAACAGCTTCGTAAGTATATTTTCCATATAAAAATCGAAAGGATCCAATTTTCAAATTTATAAGTAAAACCTCTTGGAATTGGTAAAACTCTTTCGATTAAAAGTGTATCGCGCAGGAATCAAATCGACCATTTGTATGATTTTTTGATAAAAAGAAATCACAAAAAGGGTATGTTGCTGACGTTTTTTGAAACGATTAAAAATCACCGAAGTAATGTCTAAACCCAATGATTCAAAGAAACGATAAAGAATCCTGGAACAAGGAAATACCACTTTCAGTTGTCTCAATAAATAGATTCTAATTAAGAATCAAAATAGATTCTAAAGACAAAAAAGGTGCGTGGTTAGAGATCGCTCAATAAACGAAATACCTAAAGTAAAGGGTTTCCTTGGGTTATTAGCGAGTTATCCAACTTGAGTTATGAGGATGCGAATACAAATGATTTTATTTTCTTTTTCGGATAATAATAAGGAATACTAAAAAGTACTTAACTCATATTTAATTGATTTGATTATTTTATGGATCCATTTGACATTACTAATTAAAAATTTAAAATTCGATCCATAGACATAATTTCGAATTTTCTTGAGCCGTATGAGGAGAAAACCTCTTATACGTTTCTAGGGGGGGTATTATTCATCTACATCTATCCCAATGGGTGGTTTATCGAATCGTTGCAATTGATGCTCGATGCCGAAGAGAAGGAAGAGCTCTTCGGAAAGTGGGCTTTTATGATCCGCTAAAGAATCAAACCTATTTAAATGTTCCTGCTATTCTATATTTACTTGAAAGGGGCGCTCAACCTACGGGAACTGTTCATGATATTTCGAAGAAGGCGGGAGTTTTTATGTAACTTTGCCTTAATCAACAGATTAAATTAAATTCAATTAATGAATAGAACAAAAGAGGGGGCTTATATAACTTTGTATAACCTTTTATATACTACCGCCCCCCCTCTTTTGTTCTATTCATACCTATTTATTATTACTACCAAAAAATGTCTACTACTAAAAAATGTCGTCTTCTATAACGACAAAAATTTATTTTTATTTTAGTGATAGAAATTCATTTAATTTAAGACAGATGAAAAAAGATCAAATGAATAACCGAAGTAGTTGGATTTAGAAATCCAAAATATTTACATTATTGCTAATTCAATACTAGTTGTTTTTTAGTTGAAACTTTCACTTTTTTTATGTTATGAACAAATAAATAAAAAAAAAACAAATGGGATTTAAGATTTATTTTTTTTTTTTACTTATATGGATTAAGTAAACCCAAGCATTGCGATACTTTGCTACGAATATTGATTCTTACGCTTACATCCTTTTGTATCCATGTTTATTATCCATATATAGTTAGTGCCAATTCAATACAAGTCATTAGTTTTTCTTTATTTGTATAATTTATATTTTATTATATTAATTCAATATTTAATTTTTTTTTTAATTTTAATTTATGGTTCTCCACATTGTGTTCTTTTCTTAAGATTTACATTCATATTGACAACAGTGTATCAAACAAATATAATCCGATCATGAATAAATGTATCTATTTCCCTCTGTTCCATCTATGGACTTGGTTTTTTTATTTTACTTTATTTAAACGACGGATTCGTCGGATTTGCTGGGATACGAGAAGCCTTTATTTATTTATTATTTATTTATTTTATTGAAAAAAAAAAACGGATAAGATAATAATGGATAAGATACGAACTAAATCCGTGGTAGTACATCAATTTTGACTTAATCCATATCCTTATCTTAATCTAGATTCTTATTTTAGAAGTCAGTGTATTTGCATCTAATATGTTCATTATTTTTTTTATGTTCAGAATCGATTAGCAATGTTTTTGCTATTTTACTATTTGGATTTCGGTGTGCAATTAAATCTAATTTTTTATTCCGATTGGATCTACACATTTTTTTTTTTGGGGGGGGGTTGCTAACTCAACGGTAGAGTACTCGGCTTTTAAGTGCGACTGGCAATTTTTACACATTTGTATGAAGCAACGTCTTCGTCGATACTATCTCTAGAGCTTGTAAAACCGCGACTGATCCTCAAAGGAATGAATGGAAAAAGCAGCATGTCGTATCAATGTGGAATTCCGAGAATATTTTATTCTTAGCGGATCGGTTCAAAACTTTGTTTAAATTCTTGACGAAAAAAAATAAAATTAAATTTTGGGTTAAGTGAATAAATGGATAGAGCCCTATGGCTCCAATTATAGGTAAACAAAAAAAAAAGAAACGAGCTTCTGTTCTTAATTTGAACGATTACCCGATCTAATTAAACGTTAAAAATAGATTAGTCCTTGATGCGGGAAATGCTTTTCCCATAAGTGGATCATCGATTTTTTTTTTTAATCCTAATTATTAGTAGCTATTCTCCATTAGAGTGTGGGGGTAAATGTGTAGAAAAAGCAGTCTATTGATAAAGATAAAAATCCTTTTTTTCCAAAATCAAAAGAGCGATTGGGTTGAACAAATAAAGGATTTCTAACCATCTTGTTATCCTCGAATGAACATAAACCAATTAAATTAGATGGAAAAGGAGAGGCTAAAGAGTCCGTCGATCAGTCTTATCTGGTTCCGGGGTATATATCTATTTATTTCTTACTATAATATCCTGTTTTGACTGTATCGTACTATGTGTCATTTAATAACCCAAAAGAAATCCCTTATCCCCATCTAATTTTAAATGGAGGAATTTCAAGGATATTTAGAACTCGATAGATTTCGGCAACATGACTTCCTATACCCACTTATCTTTCGGGAATATAGTTATGCACTTGCTCATGGTCATGGTTTAAATAGATACATGTTGTTGGAAAATATAGGTTATGATAATAAATCTAGTTTACTGATTGTAAAACGCTTAATTACTACAATGTATCAACTGAATTATTTGATAATTTCTGCTAATGATTCTAAACAAAATCCATTTTTTGGGTACAACAAGAATTTGCATTCTAAAATTCTATCAGAAGGATTTGCAATCATTGTGGAAATTCCATTTTATCTACGATTAATATCTTCTTTAGAAGGGGCAGAAATCGTAAGATTTTACAATTTACGATCCATTCATTCAATATTTCCCTTTTTAGAGGAAAAGTTCCCACATTTAAATTATTCGGCGGATATACTAATACCCTACCCTGCCCATCTGGAAATATTGGTTCAAACCCTTCGTTACCGGGTGAAAGATGCTTCTTATTTGCATTTATTGCGGTTCTTTCTTCATGAGTATTCTAATTGTAACAGTCTTATTATTACAAATAAATCTATTTCCATTTTTTCAAAAAGTAATCCGAGATTTTTTTTATTCCTATATAATTCTTATATATGTGAATACGAATCCAGCTTCCTTTTTCTCCGTAACCAATCTTCTCATTTACGATTAACATCTTCTGGATTCCTTTTTGAACGACTCTGTTTATATAGAAAAATAGAACATTTTGCCGAAGTCTTTGCTAATGATTTTCCGGTCATCCCATGCTTTCTCAAGGATCCTTTCATGCATTATGTTAGATATCAAGGAAAATCAATTCTGGCTTCCAAAGACACACCTCTTCTAATGAATAAATGGAAATCTTACCTTGTCAATTTATGGCAATGTCATTTTGATGTATGGTCTCACGCGGCAAGTATCCGTATAAACCAATTATCCAAGCATTCCCTCGATTTTTTGAGTTACTTTTCAAGTGTTCGACGAAATCCTGCAGTGGTGCGGAATCAAATGCTAGAAAATTCATTTCTACTAAATAATGCTCCCAATAAACTCGATACAATAGTTCCAATTATTCCTCTGATTGGATCATTGGCTAAAGCGAAATTTTGTAACGCAGTAGGGCATCCAATT